GCAGCTCGTATTGTTTGTTGACCAGAGTTCAAGAACTGAGTTAGCATAGGGAACATATCTGAATATCTATAAATAATAAATAATTTTACTTGTTTCTTTCTCTTGTTTGAGACAAGTTGTGAAGAATATTCTATTCCTTTACAGTGACAGAAGTTGGGACGAAGTTGTTAATAATAGATTACCTAGAGAAATAGGTAAAAGAAATTTCCACCCAAGATTTAATAGTTGGTCCATTCTGAGTCTTGGTAAAGTCCATCTTGTTGCAATAGAAATGAACAAGAACAAATAAGTTTTAGCTAATGTAATAAAGATACCGACTATTGTTCCAAAAACTTTACTTCTTTTATTTATGTCAAAAAGATCAGAAACGAATAGATATGGAATAGAAAGATTCCAACCCCCCAAGTAAAGAACTGTTACAAATAATGAAGAAACTAGTAGATTTAGATACGACGCAACATAAAATAAACCAAATTTGATACCTGAATATTCGGTTTGATAGCCTGCTACTAATTCTTCTTCTGCTTCTGGTAAATCAAAAGGTAATCTCTCGCACTCGGCTAGAGAAGAAATTAGAAAAATGATAAACCCTATAGGTTGACGCCACAAATTCCATCCCCAAAACCCGTATTTTGATTGTGCTTCAACTATATCAACTGTACTTAAACTGTTAGATAATCATAGTCGACGATAACATCACTGTTCCCGTCGCTATTACAGAACCGTACATGAGATTTTCGCCTCATACGGCTCCTCATAGGTCCCAAATAAATCTAAGGACCTTTCAACATTATTTATCTTGATGTGTTTTGTAGGATCGATAGAGAACCAAACTCTTATCCTAAGGCCTAGAATTAGACCAATGGAATTCTGTCTGCTAGATTTATAATAAAAAAGTGCTTCTGAATTGATCTCATCTTTTAAGAATTTTCATTTTTCTTTGTTGATTAATAACTTAATCCTTGAATGAAAAAAAAAGACTTTTTAGAGGAATATCACATAGATATTTCAACCTATCATTTTCTCATTTTCGATTACGAAAAAGAACAAGAATTGTATTTCTCTAAATAAAATCAAAAATCAAAATAGTTAATAGTTATGAATAAAAAAAAAAGATCTCTTTTTGCAATTCTAGTCTTTCGATTTTATTTCGTTCCTATTCTCCTTTCTCAGAAAAGGGGGGCATTATCAAAAGTAAAAGATTTCTTCGTTCTTGATAGTTATTTACTTAATCGGTGGATAGGAACATACTCTGGATCGAAATCGTGGGGAGTACTTCTTAATCATTTCTACCAACTTAAAGCCCCTGTTTGAATTACTTTTCTATAAAAAAAATATCCCATTGGATAATTTACAGAATCTCCATTACTAATCCGTTGTGTATCTTGGTCTTCCTAACCATCCACTCATTTTTTTGAATCTCTCATTAGGGTAATACGTCTATGGTAATAGTATAGTAAAAACACCATACGGTTGATTTTTTGAACCCGCTTCAAGCCATGATGATTAATCAACCAATCTTGGGGTAAACAGCCTCGACTGCTCATGTTTACTTTCACTTAATTCTTGTACATAGGAAATGAGGTTGAATTCCTTTAACAGCAAATTAAATTTGAAGCTGTTTTATTTCACTCATATAACTATCTGGTTTAATTCATCAACCCAATGATGAATAAAAAATAGATATTCAAATCATTTGACTTTCTTGCTAGAAAGAAAGGAAAAAGAAATGGGGAAATTTTATGTCTCACCGAATCACACGTAGAGATATTGATAATACACATAGAGTTAATGGTATTTCATAACTAATTGATTGAGCAGCAGCCCTTAATCCACCCAAAAAGGAATATTTATTATTTGATCCATATCCTGACATAAGAAGTCCAACGGGGGCAAGACTTGAAACAGCGATCCATAAAAAAACACCAATACTAAGATCGGCTAGAATAAAGCGATAGCTAAAAGGAATTACTGAATAACTTAGTAAAATTGATATGACTGCTATGGATGGCCCGATACTGAATAAACGAGTATCTCCTCTAGATGGAAGAAGATTCTCTTTGAAAAGTAATTTTGTACCATCTGCTAAAGCTTGAAGAATTCCCAAAGGCCCCGCGTATTCGGGTCCAATACGTTGTTGTATCCCTGCAGATATTTCTCTTTCTAACCAAACAATTACTAGTACACCTAATGTGATTCCTAATACAAGAATGAAAATAGGAACAAGCATCCATATGATCCCATAGACTTCTTTTAAGGATTCCAATCTGGAAAAAGAATTGATAGCTTGTATTTCTGTTGTATCAATTATCATTTCAACGATCAACTTCTCCCATAATGATATCTATGCTACCTAGTATCGTCATAATATCAGCCAATTTCATTCTTTTAACTAACTGCGGAAGAATTTGCAAGTTGATAAAACCCGGCGGTCGAATTTTCCATCTCCAAGGAAAAACACTCTGATCTCCTATCAGAAAAATTCCCAATTCTCCTTTTGGCGCTTCGACTCTTACATAAAGTTCTTGCTTGGACAATTCAAAAGTTGGAGAGGGTTTTTTACTAATAAATCGATATTCAAAATCATTCCATTCAGGGTCTTTTATTCTATCAAAGCGTCGACTTTCTAAATTCTCATAGGGTCCCCCCGGAATTCCTTCTAGAGCCTGCTGGATAATTTTTATGGATTCTGCCATTTCGCTGATTCGTACTAAATACCGAGCTAGTGAGTCCCCTTCTTTTTGCCATTGAATCTCCCAATCAAATTCGTCGTAACACTCATACCGATCGGCTTTACGAAGATCCCATTGTATTCCGGAAGCTCGTAGCATTGGCCCGGATAAACCCCAATTTAGTGCTTCTTCTCCGCCAATAATGCCTACGCCTTCAACTCGTTCTAAAAAAATAGGATTCCGTGTAATAAGCTTTTGATATTCAGCAACCCCGGTTAAAAAATAATCGCAAAAATCCAAACATTTATCTATCCAGCCATGAGGTAGATCAGCGGCGACTCCTCCGATACGAAAATAATTATGCATCATGCGCATACCGGTAGCAGCTTCGAATAGGTCATATATTAATTCTCGTTCTCGAAAAATATAAAAGAAGGGGGTCTGTGCCCCAATATCTGCCATAAAAGGGCCAAGCCATAACAAATGGGAAGCGATACGACTCAACTCCAACATAATAGTTCTGATATAGCTAGCCCTTTTAGGTACTCGAATATTGCCTAGCTGCTCGGGTCCATTTACGGTTATTGCTTCTGTGAACATAGTAGCTAAATAATCCCAACGTGTTACATAAGGCAAATATTGTATAATTGTTCGATTTTCCGCAATTTTCTCCATCCCTCTATGTAAATAACCCAATATTGGTTCACAGTCAATAACATCTTCACCGTCGAGAGTAACGATCAGTCGAAGAACACCATGCATTGATGGGTGTTGAGGGCCCATATTGACTATCATGAGGTCTTTTCTTGTAGTTGGTGCAATCATAAGTTTTTCCCGAGTCATTCTTCCATGCATTGCTGAAAGTCAAAAGAAGTTTATCAAAATTTAAATGACTAAGCTCAAACACGGTATCACGCTTCAAATTAATGAGTTTTTATCTCTCGAATATCCAACTCACCAATTAATTCTTTATAGCGTCTTCTATTTCTTTTTGACAAATAGGCCAACAGTCGTTGACGTTTTCCCAAAATTTTTCGCAAACCTCTCTGAGATGAAAAGTCTTTTTTGTGCAATTCCAAATGGGAAGTAAGTCTCCTTATCTTAGTGGTGAAACTGAATACTTGAAATTCAACAGACCCTCTGTTTTCTTCGTTTTCTTTTTGAGAAATAACCGAAATGAATGAATTTTTTACCATAAAAAAATACCCCTTTCCCTTTTTACAGATATGGATTTTACCGATCAGTAAGAATAATGCCATTAATTTGAAGTTAATTTGAATGTGGTATATACAATAATCTAATCCAAATTTCTTTATGAACTCCTAATTTTCTGAATTCAAATCAATCCAATTTGAAATTGGATTTAGATAGGAATAGAAAAGGATTGGTACATTTTCGCATCGAAGAATTGAGACCTAAAATGAAGAAGGTTCTGTTGATTCATTTCGAGATCTAATTGAGACATTATTCATTTCATATTGGATACTAAAATGAAATGTGAGACAAGACATGTAATCTGTGTATTTGTTTGCTTTCATATACCCTATGATTAATATTAATTAAATTAATATTATATATATAATAGGTATAGGATATCTAGAAAAAGTGTATTATCCACAAATTTTCAATCGTGGATACAGATATACCCTTAACATACTGAAACGACTTCCATTATTGGTATCAAACCAATAACGATTCATACAAGCTAAATCCTCTAATCGATAATTAGGCCAAAGAAAGAGCTTTAATTTCATTAATTGATTTTTCTCTCGGTTATTGTCATGTGAAACTTGGCTGCTGTTTTTTACGTTCTTTCCGTTCCAAAATACTGGATTTCTATCTATATAATTTCTATTCTTGGAATTAAAACAAATTAGAATTCTCAATTTTCTACGACGTCTAAACGATAAAATATTTTCAGGAACAAGTAAATCAAAATTATTCTTAGCAACATCTCTTTGCTCTTGGTATTTTTGATTAGTTTGATGCTTACTCTTATGAATCAACGAAATACCTATGGTTTGATACATAATAAATTGCCCATCTTTTTTTCCAGACAGACGAATAGGTTCTAGAATCAATACTCCCTTCTTCATCAATTCTGAAAGAGTTAAATTCTTCTGAATCAGCATTATATCCAAACTCATTTCTCTCTTTTGAATCGAGGATATAGTAATTTTTCTTGGATCTAGCAGTCTAAGCAGGAGACAATATACCTTGATATTGTTGATCATTCTTTGATTCAAAGTTTCATCCCATCTTAATTGAAAAAGCAAATAACGTTTCAGGAAGAAATCTAGTTCTGCTTCCGTGTTGCTTTTGTATTGTTTTTTCGTTTTCCCTTTTTTCATGTCTGATCTTGCATAATTTTCTTCAATATCTTTTTGTTGTGAGAGAACGGATCCACGATCTCCTCGGCTTGTGGATTCTTTTTCTTCTTGATTTCGGTGCTTTTTATTCTTTTTATTCGATGCTATCAAAAAACTTCCTTTTTCCTTTTGATTGATCTTTTTATTTTCATTACTATTTTCACTTCCATTTAAATTTAAAAGAAGTAATTTGCTTGGTATAAACCAAGGTTTAATTTTATATGCCTTATAAAGTAACACAAATTCCGGGAAGAACCAAAGTTCCAGATTCGATATGGGGCGCTTTAGCATTTTTTCATTCATTCCCATCCAATCCAAAAACCCTTTGTGGGAGTTTGGTGGATTGATTTCTGGAATCATAAGATAAAAAAGATCTTTTTTAGAAATTTTGTGAGAATTATTAGTACGAATTTGAGTATTTTGATTCCTATTGGTATCTATTATGGTCCAGGCCTCAATATCGACTTTTTGTCTAAGATAAAAATTGAAAATTTTCCAATCAAAATATTTTCTATATTTTCTATTGGCCGGTTTTTCGATATATAGAATATTGACCCTTCCTAGATCATTTTTAATAGGGATGTTCCTCAGCATATCAAAAGGGGTTTCTTTAGGCGTGTTATAAGAAATCTCTTGGTTCTTATTTCCTTGAAAGGGGGATCTATAAAAAAAGCATTCCGTTTTATTTTCATAATTAAGAAATTTATATGATAAAAAATCGTATCTATAGTATTTTTGAAAATTCTCTTTTGGATTAGATAATGAATATACTTCAAATTGTTTTTGTTTTTTGGAATCAATTAATTGGTCTTTTTCACACGAATGCCGTTGGCTAAAATTTTTCTTTGTAGCTATACAACGCCGATGAACTGTATTTCGCCATTTTTCTGGTATTAATCTAGACCATCTGATCTGAGATAAATGGTATTGATAATGGCCTCTTAACCAGTTTTTCCACTGAGTCATTTCATAACTCGGAAGTTTCTTATCCGCTAATTGTGAATGAACCATTCCTTGTGTTTTAAAAGAATCCTTTATTTTCATTTTAGGCTTAAGAAAAGGGGGGATTCCTTGATAGTGAGCAACAGATCTTAACGGGCAACTAACTCGGATTTGTGATAATTTGTAAAATACATATGCTTGTGACACGTAGGATAAGTCATAAAAAATATGTGAATTTGCTTTAATATTATCAAGTGGCTTTTTTATAGTCGAAATAAACGGAATTGGAGTTTTCTTTTTTTTATTAATTTTTTCTTGTTTTCTTTCATTATTGTAATTGTAAATGGATTTATCAATAATTTTTTTTGTTAATTGAAGAAAAAGTTCTGTATTTATTCTGGGAATATTAATGATAGATAAAAATATATTTGTGTATATTTTTTCAATGAAAAATTTAAAAAAAAGGGGTAATTTACAGATTAATTGAGCATTTCTTCTTTTTAATATTTGCCATTTTTCGAATCTTTTAGCATTAGAACTTGTTTTGTTAGGACTAAGATTATTTATTCTTGGAGTTACTTTTTTTTTCTCTTTTTCGATTCTTTCTATTTGATTTCGAATTGTACTTGTTCTATCAGTCAGATCCTTCATTTTTTTTTCTGTCTCTGTCAATGAACAACCCGGAGATGCAATTTGACTAACTGATTCATGAATTATCTGATTGCTTTTTATAGAATCTTTTTCTTCTTTAATTTCAATTTTGCTCGATTCATATACTTCTACGCCTTTTAATTTTAATCTAAATAATGGAATTGGATTTACTTTTGAAAGTTCTTTTATTATTTTTTTTATAAAAATAACACTTTTGATAACCCATTTTTTTGTTTCTTTTGAAAGTTTTCGAAGTAATTTTGTTTTTCCTTTGAAAACTGTTAGAACTTGAAAATACTTTTTTTTACATTTTCCAACTTTTTTTTTGAATTCTTTTAAAATGGGTTTAAAAAAGGAAGGCCGTTTTCGGGGCGGACCAAAAGGAAATTCAGCTTCCATTCCCCAAACTGTTAAAAAACAAAAATCATCTTTTTCTTTTTTCTTTTTCAGTAGATCTTTCTGAGAGGATCGTAGTTCTGATTTGTGCCAAGGTTTCAGACAGAAAGGAAATAATATTTTGATCTGAATACCGTCCGTCAACCAATTTTTCGGAAATTCTGTTTCGGATAATGGAACACCATTATAGGTACATTTAAGATGAATCTCTCGATTCCATTCCTGCAAATCCTCAGACCACTCGGGAAGTTGCAATAGGAATATACGTCCAATATTTTTCGCAGTTATGAATGAAGGTAATAGAATATATTTTCTAAAAATAGATTGAGTTAGTAACATGCAACCCCTTATTACTTGCGCAAATGGAATGCTATCCCAGGCCTCTGCTATCTCTATTCGCGCCTTTTCCTTTCTTTTGTTCTTCTCTTTTTTTTCTTCTATTTTTGTTTGTTCTTTTGTATACTCTACAA